ACATTGGATCAAGAACAGGGTCAGAAGGATCAAAAACTGCTAATTCATAGAGAGCCATCGAGCCCGCCCAACCAGCAACCAGAGCTGTATGCATTATATGAACGGAAAGCAACCGGCCGGGATCATTCAATACAACGGTATGAACACGATACCAAGGCAAACCCATGGAAAATACCCCTTTATCAAAGATAAATAGACACTACGTAACTTTATTGCATTGGAATATACTATGACTATCCTATGGATATGGACTTCCCTTGTTCAGCGGATTATTTCCTAACAAGGGTTTTTATTCTATATTCTATTCTGTTCAAAATAATGGAAGAATTCTGTTCGTAAGAACAAGGAGAAGCAGATTTATTCTATACTCGATAAGTACCAATACGCAATGGTGGATTGATACCACTTTCTATGAGTAAATGTGTCCATCCTTATTTATCATTAGAAGGACCTATTCGTAAAAGGTTTGCTTTATTTATTTTCTCTTTCTTAATTTTTCGAATCTATGGATAAAATAAATATGATAAAGCCCATATTTTACTATTATAAAGACAATAAAACCATATTTTTACGTTTCCACATCAAAGTGAAATATAGTATTGAGTTCTTTTTTCTTTCAATTCATGCCTATTGGTGTTCCAAAAGTACCTTTCCGAAGTCCTGGAGAGGAAGATGCATCTTGGGTTGACGTATAGTGCGACTTGTCAGATATATTGGGTCATATGGGATTTCCCCGTTCTCTCCCCCGATCGAGATATCCTCCGTTTCGCCCAAGAAAGATAAATTGAATCATCAAAAAATTGGAGCGTGAAGCGCAATTAGACGCATTGTTTGGGGGAATTCATCGTACTATTATCAATTATAATATTTTATGGTTGGCTTTGGTTGGACTAAAAAAATGAAGTATCCAGGCTCCGTTTAGAAAAAAACCCAATTGGTAATATATCTATGATTACTATGTGTATCATAAACGATTCCTTTTTGTTATTTGTAAAGTCATAACAAAAAGAAATGGTGATGGGAAGATTTGTCCTATATGTGCAGATCAAAATCGGGCGGATCTTTACCCGGAGTAGAGCCTAAACCTAAAAAGGTGAAAGAGGCCCATTCAGGAACAAGAAAATACTGTTTGGATTGAATCCCGATGAAACAATACATCAATGAGAAGTTAATTCGATAAGTTTATTGACTTTTTTCTATTATATTAGAAACAATAAATCAAAATTCGTCTTTATTGAATTGAAAAATCGAAGAAAAAGCCCTTCCGTTAAAAGTCCGAAAAAACCTGCTATGAAAAAGAATAGGAAAAATAAAGAGGACTGTAATCTATACATTGATTCTTTTTTTCGCAATTTTTTTTTGAACCGTATGCATCAAAAGGTGCATGTACGGTTCCTAAGGGATAGAATTTTACCCTACTCAACCGACTTTATCGAGAAAGATTACTTTTTTTAGGGCAAGAAGTTGATAGCGAGATCTCGAATCAACTTATTGGTCTTATGGTATATCTCAGTATCGAGGATGATACCAAAGATCTGTATTTGTTTATAAACTCTCCTGGCGGATGGGTAATACCTGGAGTAGCTATTTATGATACTATGCAATTTGTACGACCGGAGGTCCATACAATATGCATGGGATTAGCCGCGTCAATGGGATCTTTTATCCTGGTTGGAGGAGAAATTACCAAACGTTTAGCATTCCCTCACGCTTGGCGCCAATGGTTTTTTTATTTGAGAGAAAAAAGAAAACTATGCCTTCGCCATATGAATATTAAGTAATAATAGCATGGCACTTCGAATTCGATATGAAAAATTTTTGTATTGTTTTTTTTCAAACCATTTGATTATGTATCGAGAGAGTAGTATGAGATAAAAGAGATTTCCGATTTTCTCTTATCTATCGGAAGTCCAATTCAGCGTTACAAACTTGGTTGTTTTCACGCCGAAGGGCTCTTAACAATATTTAAGTTATAAAAAAAGAGTGCAAAAAAAACCAAATTTTTCCCCTTTTGGTTAGATCAAAAAGAAACTTTGGGATTGCTGAATCAAAGAAAAAAATATATTTTAAAATAGAAAGCAACGGAGCCATCATAGTATTTTTGAACTCCTCCAAAAGGAAGGGTGGCAATTTGATCATTTACCCATCCGGGGCTAATAGATTCTATTTTTATCTTTCTTGAATGGAAAGTAAGGGTCAATTTTATTGTAGAGCCGTATGCAATGCACAAAAGATGATGCCCGTACGGTTGTTCAATTCTATCTTTTTCCTATTATTCTTTATCTTTCTTTTCTGTTCCTTTCATCACACTAGATAGAGCAACCTTCTATCATCAGGGTAATGATCCATCAACCTGCTAGTTCTTTTTATGAGGCGCAAACGGGAGAATTTATCCTGGAAGCGGAAGAACTGCTCAAACTACGCGAAACCCTCACAAGGGTTTATGTACAAAGGACGGGCAAACCACTATGGGTTATATCTGAAGACATGGAAAGAGACG